ATTTGAATCAAGTAGTGATTCAAATGGTTCGAAAAAACTTGCACAAACCTTCTTTATATAATATACGGGACGATGTTCTTATGTATTCTTCAGGCCCTTTCTTCAATTAGTTGTTAATGTGAATGAACCATAACTATGTAGTCCTATTCCTAATAGATTGACCCCAAAATAGCATATCCAAATTATAAGAAATCCTATAGAAGCCACAATTGCCGAATCCACACCCTGAAAGCTCTGATTTGTTCTACTATGTAAATAAATCGCGAATATGGTCCAAGTAATAAATGCCCAAGTTTCCTTGGGGTCCCAATTCCAATAAGACCCCCATGCCTCGTTAGCCCATACTGCTCCCGAAAGAATACCTATGGTTAAAAAAGTAAACCCTAGACTAATGACACGATAACTACACTGATCTAATTGTTGAGTTAATTGATACCTGTGATAATTTATAAATGAAAGAAAAGAAGTGTTTTGTAAAACACTTCCTTTTTCATTCACAAAGGAAAATGACCCAATTAATAAATGATTGCTTTTGCGAGGAATATCTAGGTTTTTTCGAAATGTAATGACTAAAAGAGCTACGGATAATAACGATCCACATAAAAGAGCTGCATAACTCAATAACATCATACTTACGTGCATCATTAACCACTGGGATTGTAGAGCAGGTACTAATATTGCAGATTGATGCATTTCGGTTGAAAGACCCGAAGTGGCAAAGCCTTGGGTAAAAATAGCACTTGGCGCGGTTATTGCGCTTAAATAACTTTTCTGGTTCCGTCTTTTAGGAAACATATGAATAATGGAGAAACTCCACGAAAGAAACATTAAAGATTCATATAAATCGCTTAACGGCAAATGTCTCGAATAAATCCAACGAGTAACTAATAATCCTGTTATACAGAAAAAGGTAGCCATCATGGCTTTTTCTGACAAATGAAATAGTACTACGGTTTGATGGACTAATAAGGTCATCAAATGAATCGTAATAACAATTGAAATGATAGAAAAAGAGATGTGAGTTAATATATGTTCTAAAGTGGCAAATATCATAATTTTTTTTAGGGGGGGTATCCCCAATTACGGAATGGAAATCCGGAATTGAATTCATTATAGGATCTATTGTGCCTTTTTTAGAGGATGCCGCCACTCGGACTCGAACCGAGATGCTCTAGCACTGCTTCCTAAGAGCAGCGTGTCTACCAATTTCACCATGGCGGCTTCATCGAAATAATCATAGTCCATATGATGTTCAATCGTCGAGATTGAGGGATTTAATGCAATCTATTTTAGGAAATGTTAGAATCGATGAATAAAGACCCGTTCAAATAAATATTTAAACGCTCAATAATCCTTAGTATCGTGGCAGGAGGTCATTTTAAACAGCGGGCTTTTCCGTATTATAAGTTCTTCTGGAATAGTTGGAACTAGACGGTTATGCCCTGAGTCCGGGTATAGAACTAAGAATTTTTTTTCTCATTTTTTGACGATTCATTTCTCATTTATCTGATTTGATAGATCCGAAACGAAAAAGATTCATTTTTCAATGAACAAAATAAAACAAGATTTTTTATATATCACAACTTCATCACTACATCCAAAGGATTTCTATAAAAATTTGGATAGTTTGGTATTAAAGATGTATTAATGATTGGGATCTTCCTTCATTGTATACATAACATAATTTGTGTGAGGATTTACCAAACCCATTAGGTATTGGACCGGGCATATCGTATAACAAAAGAGTTTCAATCTTTATTGGAATTCTACTGTATGTACTTTGATGTACTTTAACTTAGAAAACTTAGAAAATAAAAATTAAACTGATAAGATCTCTTTATATATAGATTTGAAATCTAATATTAATAGATAAAATAATTTAGATATTAGATCTAGATATATCGATTGATCGATCCTCCAGCTCAAACATGGGATAGGATCCATTGGGGTTGGATTACGTAAGATTGACTCATTCTTTAATACATAAATATCGATCTAAATGGGATCCTGGCAGTTTTCTTATTTTTTTTTTTTTTTCTGTTCGAAATAAGAGGGAGTCCTTGTAGATATGTAGTGATTCAGAGAGCTACAAATCAAAGTTTTAAAATGTATATTTTAATCAATTAGTTTCAATAATCCATTGACTTTGACTATGAATCTTATTCCCGCCTTACTTTGGAACAAAAAAGGGGGCTTTAACCTCGTTCATACTTGTTTCAGATTTTCCAAAAATCTGAATGATGTATAACTATTGGAGATACATAATCCAATAAGCCAATCCCTTCCTAAGAAAAAAACGTAAGAGTTTTGTTATTGTGAAAAATGAATCGATGGGGAAAGTGACAATCCCCATCTCGCGAATTATAAAAACCAATCAATGAAAGGTGAAACTTTGTATTTTGTGTCTAACTACTTCTTTCTTTTTTTTTTTTTTTTTTTTCAAACAAAAAAAGAAATCATTTTTAGAACATTTTTAAAACCTAGTATACAGAAGAATTTGTATTCTACATACCACAACAGCTAGTTCTATCTCATATTGATGAGTTCAAAACATTAGTTAATGTGAATTCTTCATCTTATAAATTTAATCATCCAATTCATCGAGTCATGCTGATTCAGATTCAGATCATTCCAAGGCTTTATTACTTGTTTGTCGCACAAAAAAACTTTTTGAATGCCCGGTAGAAATAGATTTAGCTAAAGATAAAGCTTTTGCCGCGGCCTGATATCCCCTTCCTTTCCAAATATTTCTACGAATATGCTTTTTTGACAGAGAAGTACGTTTCTTTGGAACCGCCATTTCAAAATAAAAAGGTCACTCATTTTTATAGTTGGACGTGAAAGACATTTATTGTTCAATTCAAAATAGATTGTTCTTTCTATTAACTATTCATTATCTATCTTTATTCCATAGCCGATACTTATGCTTACTTCATAACATAGAAAAGTATGGATACAGATAGATGAGCATCGCATATGGTATCATTAAGGATAAAAAAGGAAATGAAATAGAAGAAAAAAGAAAAAACGATGTGATTTTCAAGGGAATTTTTTTTTTTTTCACATTTCCATTACATCCAATGTTCGAAGAAAAAATAATTTGTACTGATTGGGGGCTTCATATCTTTATTCAATCTATGTCTATGGGCGGGATCTACTACCGTTGAATCGGATGCCATTGATAAGTGATAAGAATTTTAAAGGTTCCAATTCATATCTCAGTCTATTTAGATAATATATATCTATATTATAAATGTTATATTTAATAAATCGAAAAGCTTAAGAACCCTTTCCTAATTTAGGAAACCAATAATGAATGTAACCTTTTTCTATTAATTGATCAAGCTCGGAGATAGAGTCCACATAATTTAAATTGAAATTAAATCAAAGTAGTTAATCCGTTAAACAATACATTACTTGATAAAATAAAGGGAATTTGAGTAATTTCTCATTTTAGTTCTATGCGAAGTGACAAGTATTCTAGGATTTTTCATAAACACATAAACATAAGTTTGTTTTATTGGACTAGAAGCCAATCAATTCCAGAATTAGTTAATGACTCCGAAGAAACTAAATAAAAACTAGGTTTATTGGATTGAGTTATTGGCAGATCCTACGATACATATCAGAATAAAGTACTTGAATTTTTGGTATCATTCTTTTTCCTTACTATAATTGATATAAATATGGATAGAAATCACCGTATCGTATGTATATAGTAGAATAATTGAAAATTTCATTTATTTTTTATCTTAATAAATATCTTCGTTAATAACTAGGTAGTAGCTTTTAACTAGTAACTTGGTTATTTGAAGAATTGTAACTTCTTCATTTGAATTTTTTGTTTTTTTTTTTCAATAGTTTGGAAAGAATCAGAATAATTAAGAATGAAAAATCATATTTGGGTTCTTTTATATCTTGTATATCTTTATTTTTTTTTATTTATTTGATTCTTGCTCCTTCCGGAAGAAATAAGGGCTGGTGAATGGGAAACAATTAATAAGAATAAAAAAAGAAAGTTTGATTTTCTTATGGAACATACATATCAATATGCATGGATCATACCTTTCGCTCTACTTCCAGTTACTATGTCAATAGGGTTGGGACTTCTGCTTGTTCCGACCGCAACAAAAAATTTGCGTCGTATGTGGACTTTTCCTAGTGTTTCATTGCTAAGTATAGTTATGGTTTTTTCGTCCGATCTGTCTATTCAACAGATAAATGGCAGTTCTATCTATCAACATCTATGGTCTTGGACCATCAATACTGATTTTTCCTTAGAGTTCGGCTACTTGATTGATCCACTTACTTCTATTATGTCAATACTAATCACTACGGTTGGAATCATGGTTCTTATTTATAGTGACAATTATATGTCTCATGATCAAGGATATTTGAGATTTTTTGCTTATATGAGTTTTTCCAATACTTCCATGTTGGGATTAGTTACTAGTTCCAATTTGATACAAATTCATATTTTTTGGGAACTAGTGGGAATGTGTTCGTATTTATTAATAGGTTTTTGGTTCACACGACCGGCTGCCGCAAATGCTTGTCAAAAAGCGTTTGTAACTAATCGTGTAGGGGATTTTGGGTTATTATTAGGAATCTTAGGTTTTTATTGGATAACAGGGAGTTTCGAATTTCGAGATTTGTTCGAAATCTTCAATAATCTGATCCGTAATAATGGGGTCAACTCCTTATTTGCTACTCTGTGTGCCTCCCTATTATTCGTCGGTGCAGTTGCTAAATCCGCACAATTTCCCCTTCATGTATGGTTACCTGATGCCATGGAGGGGCCTACTCCTATTTCGGCTCTTATCCATGCTGCTACTATGGTAGCAGCAGGCATTTTTCTTGTCGCTCGATTTCTTCCGCTTTTCACAGTCATACCTTACATAATGAATCTCATTTCTTTGATAGGTGTAATAACGGTACTATTAGGAGCAACTTTAGCTCTTGCTCAAAGAGATATTAAGAGAAGTTTAGCCTATTCTACA